ATCTTACTGAATATAAAATATTATGGCTACACAAACCGTTGAAGGTAGTTCTAGATCTGGCCGCCCAAAACGAACTAATGCGGGGAGTTTATTGAAACCATTGAATTCAGAATATGGTAAAGTAGCTCCTGGGTGGGGAACTACTCCTTTGATGGGTCTCGCAATGGCTCTATTCGCGATATTCCTATCTATTATTTTGGAGATTTATAATTCTTCCATTTTACTGGATGGAATTTCAATGAATTAGATTCACAAGAACCATTAACTGGCTTTTTCAATACAAAGTGAAGCGTTTAGGTTTCTGATTTTTATCCCATTCTATTTTGGTAGTTTGACCGTGGAATTTCTTTGTTTCTGTATTTCCGGAATATGAGTGTGTGACTTGGTATAAATGATCCTATGGATAGTACAGAGAATGGGTCTGTCATCTTGATAGAGATGGTTTTACTTCGTCGGATATTCATTCTAGTATCTGGAGCACGGAATATATGAAATAGATTACTATTAGAACTATGATTCATACGTAATAGTCAGACCTCGTGTCCGGACTTCAAAAAATTTTTTCAAAGAGTTAGAAGTTATAAATAGAAATATTTTTATTCTTTCAAACTTTCGTTTATGCTTATTTTGATCAAAGGACAAAACAAAGAGTTAGAAGTTATAAATAGAAATATTTTTATTCTTTCAAACTTTCGTTTATGCTTATTTTGATCAAAGGACAAAACAAAGGTTTCTTTGGTTTGGATTTTTAGTCATTATATCTATTCATTGAATAAGTGATGATCCAATGGTTCTTACTCAGGGAATTTTGGGACTTAGACTTAGTTTGAAAGGGTTTTATTGAATCATCGTGGTTTTAGTATGAATCTGAGGTTTTAATCAATTCATAGGGTCTTAACAAGAGAATTCCTATCAATAATAAAGAGCAGTAAAGCCGCATTACACATAAATAACACCAAAGAAAATAGGTAAATAGAAGATTCAAGAGGCCTATAACGATCAATATATAGACGAATGAGCCGACTTGATTTTTTGGCATTATAACCACAAAGAAGAGCTTTCGGATTTTTATTCTTTAGTATCTTCAAAAAAAAATTGAATCATAAATCATAGAATTAATAAATTTCAAACTTTATATTACACACATCCGTTAGAACTAGTATTTGGGTGTTTCTGTTTGAGCCGTACGAGATGAAATTTTCATATACGGTTCTCCGAGGGGGTCCCACCTATCTCAATAAAATCTATGATTGGTTCGAAGAACGTCTTGAGATTCAGGCAATTGCCGATGATATAACTAGTAAATATGTTCCTCCTCACGTCAACATATTTTATTGTCTAGGGGGAATTACGCTTACTTGTTTTTTAGTACAAGTAGCTACCGGGTTTGCTATGACTTTTTATTATCGTCCGACCGTTACGGAGGCCTTTGCTTCTGTTCAATATATAATGACTGAAGCTAATTTTGGTTGGTTAATCCGATCAGTTCATCGATGGTCGGCAAGTATGATGGTCCTAATGATGATCCTGCACGTATTTCGCGTGTATCTCACCGGCGGCTTTAAAAAACCTCGTGAATTGACTTGGGTTACAGGTGTGATTTTGGGTGTATTGACCGCATCTTTTGGTGTAACTGGTTATTCCTTACCTCGGGACCAAATTGGTTATTGGGCAGTAAAAATTGTAACAGGCGTACCAGACGCTATTCCTGTAATAGGCTCGCCTCTGGTAGAGTTATTACGCGGAAGTGCTAGTGTAGGACAATCCACTTTGACTCGTTTTTATAGTTTACACACTTTTGTATTACCTCTTCTTACCGCTGTATTTATGTTAATGCACTTCCCAATGATACGTAAGCAAGGTATTTCTGGTCCTTTATAAAGAATATATACCATCTTGTAATCAATCATCTATCACTTGGGGTAGGAACACTAGTATTTCATTGCTACAAATATGGATTATTGAAAAAAAAATAAGACATGTATTGGGATATTTCTCTTCAACTCTACAAAAATGTATTATTTTTTTGACACTCATAGTTGAAGTGAATTTTCCGAAGATAAAATGGATTATGGGAGTGTGTGACTTGAACTATTGATCGGGCCTTGCAGATATATGTCCTTATCTATCTGCCACATTTGAATTCACAACAAAAAAATGTGTCTTTGTTCCAACCACCGCGTAAGCCCCATACAGAAGATAGGCCGGTTCGTTTGAAGAGAATCTTTTCTATGATCAGACCCGATCATGTCGTGTATGATATGAACAGGCTCCGTAAGATCCAGTAGAATAAGTGATTGGCATAATCCGGATTATGTTTTATCTATTTCACTTACTAAATAGTATAGAAATGTATTCATTTCCTCTGCATTGACTCGATTTATGATACTATCGGAGTGAAACAAGGGATCTAAAGAAGAACAGAGGCTAGACTATATTAGTAACAAGTAAATCCTTTGCTTTGTATGTAAACAGTCTCGATATTTAGGGGATAAAGGCC